TATTTAATTTGGGTGGTGTAATTAAATAAGTTAATTTACAATTTTGCTTTTAAATTTACTTAATTGATTCAATTAAACAAATTACTCCCACTTTTTCTTAGTTTAGAAAAGTTACAATAATCTATGAGGAATATAGCATTATTCTTGGAGATTTAGAGAATATTAGATATTACCTACATATTAGAAGTTATTCAATACTATATTAATTAAATTCTTATATTATATGTTAATAAACACATTTATTTTAAATTTCCAATTACTTAGTTCGGAATAAAATTAAATTTTAATCTAAAATCTAATTATTATTAGAATAACTCTTTTTTTTATAATAAAAAAAAAAAAAGAGTTATTCAATAAGTAACCCCTTTCTTGAAAATACTACAATTAATGGTCTGTATATCAATCTCCTATTTCATTGAAGTAAATCAATATTTGGGTTGTTTTTAATAAAACTTAAATATTAAATTATAGCAAATTTTTTATTCTATTTTTTATGTTTTGCGTTTTTTTTCTTTTTTATTTTTCTTTTTTATTTATTTTTTTTTTTTTTAATTAGGGTGATCTTTTATCGTAGTAGTCTTCTTTTCGGTGGTGGAAAATTAGTTCTACTTGTTTTTCTGCAGTAGGGGGGGAAATTTGTTTTTTTTTATTCTGTTTAATTTTATTTTATTTTTTTTTTTCTTTTTTACTTTAGTTATCTGTTTTTTTTTTTTTTTTTTATTTTTTTTTTTCTGTCTTTTTTTGTTTTTATTTATGCTTTTCTTTAAATTTTATTGTTTTTGGGTTTGTTTTTTAAAAGTTTTATTCTTGCTTTGGGGTAATTTATTTGAATGTTATATATACTTATTTATTGATTAGATATTTTCTTTTGTAGTATTTATAATTGGTTTTCAAGTTAGCTTGGATCCAGCAATTTTTTTTTGATAAGGTAAATCTCGTGCCAGCAACTGCGGTTATACGATATTATCTAGATTATTATTTTTTTGGTAGCAGTGTTTATTTTCTTTTGTTTTTATTAATTTTTATGTATGGTGGAATATCATATTTTTTTTTCTTTCTTATTTTTTTTTCTGTTAAGGCTATTTTATAGACTAGGATTAGATACCCTATTATTTTAGATTTATTTTTTTTGCCAGGTTAGTATGTTTTGTATTTGAAATCTAAAGAATTTGGCGGCATTTTATCTTTTTAGAGGAACCTGTTCTTTAATTGATATTACACGATTGGCTCAATTTTATTTATTTGTTTGTATATTTCCGTTATAAGGGAATTTATAGATAATATTCCCTCTATTTTATATGAAAATTTATTTCAGGTCAAGGTGCAGCTTATAGTAGAATTTGTAATGGGTTACAATGATTTAAATTATATGGATATTTATTTTAAATTTTAGGTTGAAGGTGGATTTATTAGTAATTTTTAATAATTATTAAGTTTGAATTAGTTCTAATTTGTGTACATATCGCCCGTCGCTCTCATTATTGTGAGATAAGTCGTAACAAAGTAGGTTTACTGGAAAGTGAATCTGGATTATCAGGGTTTAATTAAATATTGTTTTCGTTTACGTTGAAAAATTTTTTTGTGTGATTCAAGAGTCCCTGATTATTATTTAATTATTTTTTTTTGTTGTTTATTATTTTTTATAATTCAATTTTTTTTTATTGTTTTGTGCTTAGTATTTTAGAAATGCTTAATTTGGTTATAGTATATTTTTAATGTAGGTGGTTTTTATTTTTATTTTGTAAGAATTTTTTGTTTATTTTACCTTTTGTATCAGGGTTGATCTAATAATTTATTTCTATTGATTTTTCTCGAATTAAGGAGATTTAACTTGATATGATTTTTTATGTTGCATAATGATCTTAAATATTAAGTTGGTAGTGAAATTCTATTCGTTCTTTAATATATCTAGTTTTCTGAGATTAAATTTAATTTTAATGGATTTTTGAATTTGATTCTTTTTTATCAAATTTTTAATTTCTTTGTATTTTTTAGGGGTTAAGCTCTAGATTGTTTCTTATAATTTATTTTTTTTGTTGTTATAAATTCTTAGGCTTGAAACCAGTCATTGATTAAATTGCGTTTTATTTTATTTTATTTATTAATTATTTATTATTTTATTTAAGTTCTTTATTGGAATTTGAGTTTTAATTTTTTTTTGTTTAGTAATAATGTTTGAATTAGTATATTTTTTTTTGTTATGAATATTTATTTATGCTATTTTATTTAAAGGAACTCGGCAATTATTTAGTTTTTCCGCCTGTTTATCAAAAACATCTCCATTAGATCTTATGTTAATGGTAGGCCCTGCTCACTGAAATTTAAAGAGCCGCGGTATTTTGACTGTGCAAAGGTAGCATAATAATTAGTGTATTAATTGTGCACTGGAATGAAAGGGTTGACGAGAAAGGCTCTGTCTCTATTTGATTCATATAATTTTACTTTCTAGTGAAAAGGCTGGAATTTTTTTTTAGGACGATAAGACCCTATAGAGTTTAATATTTATTTATTTTATATAATTTGTTTAATTTCTTTTATATTTTATTTATGATGTTTTGTTGGGGTGATGTGAATAATTAATAAACTATTCATTATTTTTTTTTCATTGATTTATGATATTTTTGATCCTTTATTATGGATATAAAGATAAAATTACCTTAGGGATAACAGCGCAATTATTTTTGAGAGTTCTTATTGATAAAATAGATTGTGACCTCGATGTTGGATTAAGATTATTATTTGGGTGTAGGTGCTCATATTATTGGTCTGTTCGACCATTAAAATCTTACATGATCTGAGTTCAGACCGGCGTGAGCCAGGTTGGTTTCTATCCAAAATTTTTTTATATTTTCTAGTACGAAAGGACCGTTAATTTTAATTATTTTATTATTTTTGTCTATTATTAACTATTTTGGCAGATTATTGTGTTAGATTTAGGATCTATTTATGTGGGTTTACTACAAATAGTAATTTACTTATTTGATTTTTATATATTTATTTTGAATTTTTTTTTTTTGGTTTTAGTTGTTTTAATTAGTGTGGCTTTTTTGACTTTAATGGAGCGTAGGGTTTTAGGTTATGTCCAATTACGTAAGGGTCCTAATAAGGTTGGTTTACTGGGTGTTTTGCAACCTTTCGGTGATGCAATTAAGTTGTTCTCTAAGGAGCAATTGTTACCTCATATTTCTAATTACTTTTTTTATTATTTTTCTCCTGTTTTTAGATTATTTTTGGCATTGCTACTTTGAATATTATTTCCTTATTTTACTTTTTTTTGTGCTTTTTCTTTAGGTTTTATATTTCTTTTGTGTATTGTTAGATTAGGGGTTTATGGCTTAATAATTGCTGGCTGGTCTTCTAATTCTAATTATTCTTTGTTGGGGGCATTACGTTCTGTTGCTCAGTCAATTTCTTATGAGGTAAGATTTGCAATTATTATAATTTCTTTATTTTTTTTTTTGGGTTGTTATGATTTTAATTATTTTATTTATTATGATGTTTGATTTTTATTTATTTTTTTTCCTTTATTTTTGTGTTTTTATGTATCTTGTCTAGCTGAGACTAATCGTATTCCCTTTGATTTTGCTGAGGGTGAATCTGAGTTAGTTTCTGGATTTAATGTTGAGTATGGTGGTTCAGGTTTTGCTTTGATTTTTCTTGCTGAATATTCAATAATTATTTATATGAGATTCTTGATGGTTATTTTTTTTTTTGGTGGTGATTATTCTTCATTACTCTTTTTTTTTAAATTGGTTTTGATATCTTTTTCCTTTATTTGAGTTCGGGGTACTCTTCCCCGTTATCGTTATGATAAATTAATGTATCTTTCTTGAAAAATTATTTTACCTGTTTCTTTGAATTATTTGTTGTTTTATATAGGACTAAAAATCCTATTCTTTATTTTTTAATAAAAATAGAAAAGTTAATAGAAGATTTAAGCTTCTATCTTGTGCTTTCAAGGCATATGCTATTAGCTAATTAACTATTTTAGGGTTATATTATCTCATATTTTTAGTATTCACGTATTTGTTAAGAAGTATGAAAAGTATATTATTGTTAATATTTGACCTATTTTGATGTATGGTTCTTCTACTGGTTGTTTCCCAATTCATGTTAATATGATTACGGTAGTTGTTATTGTTCAAAACCAAATTTGGTTAATTGGGTAGAATTGTAATCCTTGGAATTTTGATTTATTATAGAATGGTATAATTAATAAAATAGCAATTGATATTATTAGTGCTAATACTCCCCCTAGCTTATTAGGAATTGATCGTAAGATTGCGTATGCAAATAGGAAGTATCATTCTGGTTGAATGTGAGGTGGTGTAACAAGAGGGTTTGCTTTAATAAAGTTGTCAGGGTCTCCTAATATGTATGGTTCTTGAAGTGCAATTATTAATAATGCTATTGTTGCAATGATTATTGTAATTGAGTCTTTTAATGAGAAGAATGGATGAAATCTAATTTTTTCTTGGTTTCTGTTTAAGCCTAGAGGGTTATTTGAACCTGTATTGTGTAGAAATATTAAATGTATTACTACTAAGAATGCGATGATGAATGGTAAGATGAAGTGTAATGAAAAGAACCGTGATAGTGTTGGATTATCAACAGCAAATCCCCCCCAGATTCATTGTACAATTATTTCTCCTACATAAGGGATTGCTGATAATAAGTTTGTAATTACTGTGGCACCTCAAAATGATATTTGCCCTCATGGTAAAACGTATCCAATGAATGCTGTTGCTATAGTTATGAATATAATGGTTACTCCTGTGATTCATGTTTCTTTTAATATAAATGATCTATAGTACAATCCTCGCCCTACGTGTATGTATAAGCAGATGAAGAATAATGATGCCCCATTTATGTGGATTGTTCGTATTATTCATCCGTTATTTACATTTCGGCAAATATGAATAATTCTTTTAAATGCTATTTCTGTATCTGCTGTGTAATGCATAGCTAGGAATAATCCTGTGATTATTTGGATTGCAAGACATATACCTAGTAATGATCCGAAGTTTCACCATATTGAAATGTTAGGTGGTGTGGGTAGGTCAATCAGTGTGTTATTAATTAATCTGATTATTCTTGTGTTTTTTCGTATTGGTTTATTCATTAGTTTTTTTTACGTAGGGGTCCTATTTCAATATTAGTGATCTTATTTACTGCTATTAAGGCAATGAATAGGTATGATATTATTGTAATTGATAATAAATATATTGTTTGGTTAAATATAATATTTAGTATTTTTTGGTGATTTATTTTAAGGTCTATTAGTCTGCTAATTGTGGTTTCGTTATTTATTATATTTTCTTTTCTATATATGATTATATTAATTGTTATAATTGTAATTATTATTGTTCTTATGATTAATTTGGGGTTTATTTTATTTTTTTCGTTTGGAGCGATTCTGGTAATATAAATAAATAGTACTATTATTCCTCCAATGAAAATAATTATTAATAAGTAAAGTATTCATGCTGATTTAGTTATTTTATTTATTATAAATGTTATTATTGTTGTTTGCATGATAATGATGATAATTATATTTATTGGTTGTTTAGTTGATATGAATAGTGAGTTTATAAGGGCCGATACTATGATTATTAGTTTAATATCAGGGGTTAGTTTAATAAAATTTTAAATTTGGGTTTTAAAGATGGAATGATAATTCTTCCTCTGAAGTTTTAAGACTTATTTTCATTTTTGGTTTACAAGACCAATGTTTTTTATATTTAAACTATTAAAACTTATTAATTTGATATTTATTTATTTTTTATTATTTTTTTTCAGTGGTCTTTATGTATTTTCTTCTGTTCGTAAGCATTTACTTTTAGTTTTATTAAGTTTGGAGTACATGGTTTTAAGAGTTTTTTTCTTGGTTTTCTTTTTATTTAGTTATTATAGTCTTTTGAGATCTTTTGTTATTATTTATTTAGTTTTTTCTGTTTGTGAGGGTGTGTTAGGTTTATCGGTTTTAGTGAGAATGATTCGTTTTTCTGGTAATGATTATGTTTTTAGATCTTTTATTTTATGTTAATTTTTTTATTTAGAATGTTGTTTATGATCCCCTTAGCGTCATTAGAATCTTGATGGATCGTGCAGTTGTGGTTTTTTATTCTTTCTTTTTTATTTATTATTTATGGCGATTTTAATTTTTTTTTTAATTATGTTGGATTTGGAATAGGTTTAGATTTTTTGTCTTGGTTGATAATTTTATTAAGATTTTGGATTTGTTCTTTAATGTTGTTTTCTAGACTTGCCATTAAAATTAATTCTTATTTTAGTGGTTTATATTTGTTTATGGTTATATTAATGATTTTTTCTTTATTTTGTACATTTTCTGTATTTAGTTTATTTAATTTTTATTTATTTTTTGAGTTTAGTTTGATTCCAACATTAATATTGATTTTGGGGTGGGGTTATCAACCTGAGCGTATTAGAGCATCTATGTATTTAATTTTATACACTCTTTTTGCCTCTCTTCCTTTGTTAAGTTCTATTTTGTGATTATCTAAATTTTTGGGAGGGGTCTGTTATTTATTGTTCTGTGATTCTTGTTTTAGTATTTATTTTTATTTGTCTATGATTTTTGCTTTTTTAGTAAAATTGCCCATATATATATTTCATTTGTGGTTACCAAGGGCTCATGTGGAGGCTCCTATTTCAGGATCAATAATTTTGGCCGGGGTGTTATTGAAGTTGGGGGGTTATGGTCTTATTCGTGTTTTTAAGTGTATGTTATTCTATTCTTTAAGTTTTAATTTTTATATTATTTCTTATTCTCTGTATGGGGGTATTTTAGTAAGATTAATTTGTTTGTATCAGGTGGATTTAAAGATATTAATTGCTTATAGTTCAGTTGCTCATATGGGACTAGTAATTTCTGGTCTTTTTACTATAAATTTATGAGGCCTTTATGGGTCTATTTTCTTAATGATTGGTCATGGGCTTTGTTCTTCAGGTTTATTTTGTTTAACTAATATTTCTTATGATCGTTTTGGTAGACGTCTTTTTATTTTAAATAAAGGTTTAATGTCTTTTATACCTAGATTGAGATTATGGTGATTTATTTTGGTTATTGGTAATATGTCTGCCCCTCCTAGAATTAACTTATTAGGTGAGATTGGTCTTTTAAATAGATTGGTTGGTTATTCTTATTATTTAATAATTTTTTTATTTATTTTATCTTTTTTCAGTTGTGTTTATAGACTACAAATTTATAGAATTAGTCAACATGGTTCTTATTATTCTGGTATGTATAGATTTTCTTCTGTTTATTTGTCTGAATTTCATTTATTGTTCCTTCATTGATTTCCTTTAAATTTTTTTTTTTTTGTTTGTGATTATAATTTTTAGCTTAAATAGTTTAATTTAAAATTTTAATTTGTGGATTTAATGATGTGTAATTTCACTTTAGGCTTAATGTTTAATAATTTTTATCTTTATTCTTTGATTTTACTTTTTTTTAGTTTATTTTCTTTTTTATGGGGGTTATTTTTTATATTTCTTGATTATTCTTTAGTTATTGAATGGGAAGTTTATTCTTTAAATTCTTCTGTAGTTATTATAGCAATTATTTTAGATTGAATGTCTTTGGTGTTTATAAGATTTGTTTTAGTTATTTCTTCCTTGGTTTTATATTATAGTAATGATTATATGGATGGTGATATAAGAGTTGATCGTTTTATTATTCTAGTTTTTTTATTTGTATTATCTATAATGTTTTTAATTTTGAGACCCAATCTTATTAGAATTTTATTGGGTTGGGACGGTTTGGGGCTCGTTTCTTATTGTTTAGTAATTTACTATCAGAACTTTAAATCTTCTAATGCTGGGTTGTTGACTGCTTACAGAAATCGTGTTGGGGATGTTTTAATTTTATTATCTATTTCTTGAATATTGAATTTTGGTAGTTGAAATTATATCTATTATTATGATTATTTTTTTAATTCTTATGATTGTTGACTTATGTCAATGATAATTATGTTTGCTGCTATGACCAGGAGTGCTCAAATTCCTTTTTCTTCATGACTTCCTGCCGCTATAGCAGCTCCTACTCCTGTATCTGCATTAGTACATTCTTCAACTCTTGTTACTGCAGGAGTTTATTTACTGATTCGTTTTAGACCCCTTTTATTTTCCATAAATGTGAATTATTTTTTGTTATTTTTTGGTTGTTTAACTATATTGATGTCGGGTTTTGCTGCTAATTATGAATATGATCTGAAAAAGGTTATTGCTTTATCTACATTGAGACAGTTGGGTTTGATATTGGGTATTTTGGCTATAGGTTATCCTATTTTGAGATTTTTTCATCTGTTAACTCATGCATTATTTAAGTCTCTTTTGTTTTTATGCGCTGGTTGTTATATTCATAATTTAAGTGACTATCAAGATATTCGTTTTATAGGTTCTTTAACTTTTTCTATGCCTTATGCTTCTGCTTGTTTTAATGTTTCTAATTTAAGACTTTGTGGGTTTCCGTTTTTATCTGGTTTTTATTCTAAGGATTTAATTTTGGAATATTGTTCTTATGATGAATTGAATTTCATTATTTATTTAATTTTTTTTTTTTCTACTGGTCTGACTGCTATATATTCTATTCGTTTATTTTATTATTCTCTTATTAGCCCTAATTCATTTAATGTTTTATATAGTTTTAATGGTGTTGGTAATGATATGTATTATGGGATGATTTTTTTGTTGGTATTTACAGTATTTGGTGGTTCACTGCTGTCTTGATTGATTTTTCCTGTACCTCTTTGTATTTATTTGCCTTTATCGTTAAGGATACTTACTTTATTTGTAGTTATTTTAGGTTTTTATTTTGGCTATCTACTTAGTGATTTGAGTTTTAATAAATTTTTTGTTTATTCTTTCTTATTTGATTTTATTGGATCTATATGGTTTATGCCTTTAATTAGAACTAGGACTATTATTTACGGTGTGTTAATGGGGGGTAAATATTATACTTCTATTATAGAATATGGTTGGCTTGAATATTATGGTGCTCAGGGTTTATATAATTTCTTTTTTTTTTTTATTAGGAATTATTTAAATTTGTTTGATTATAATTTTAAAACTTATATTATATTATTTTCTTTCTTTTTTTTTTTTATCTTTCTATGTTCTTTATATTATCTAAGTAGCTTATTAGAGTATTGTGCTGAAGATACAATGGAAGATTTTATGATCTCTTAGATATTTAAGAATATATGTAAATATTATTTATACAATGAAAATGTATTGTTTTTTTTAAACCACTTAAATAGAAATATTAACGGGGTTTAACCGCTATTTTTAAAGTTAGCAGCTTTAAATTTTGCTCTATATTTCTTAATTGGGCTTTTTATCCAATGTTATTATTAACAATAATATGCCTCTGATTTGGCTTCAATTAATTAATAAGGGTATTTTACCTATGATCAGGTCGAAACTGATTGCTTATAATAGCTTCTTAATAAAGGTAAATTGGTTGGACAATACTTTTTGATTGCAATTCAAATGTTATATTTAACTATTACCCTAGTTAGCTCATTTTAGTACACCATTATTTCATTCATAGTATAGTCCTGCTAGTAGGATTATAATAAATATTCTTGATGAAATTCATCAATATTTTATTGACGATATTTTGAAAATTGGGATCAATGGTAGGATTAATGCAATTTCGATGTCAAAAATTAAGAATAGTATTCTAATTAAGAAAAATTGGATCGAGAATGGTAGTCGTGCGCTTGTTTGAGGGTTGAAACCGCATTCAAAGGGGGAGAGTTTTTCGCGATCAGAGATTACTTTTTTTGAAATGATTTTTGATAATAGGATTATAATTATAGGGATGGCCGAGGAAATGATTATAGTTAATATTAAGGATATGATTATTTTACTTGAGGTTCAAACTTTTTGATTGGAAGTCAAGTGTACTTATTATACTAGTAAAATATCTACCTCATCAATAGATTGAAATATATAAAAATAATCATACTACGTCAACAAAGTGTCAATATCATGCGGCAGCTTCAAATCCTAGATGGTGATTTGATGAGAAATGTAAATTTCATTGTCGTAAAAGACAGATTATTAAGAATGTTGTTCCAATGATTACGTGAATACCGTGAAATCCTGTTGCTACAAAAAATGTTGTTCCATAGATTGAATCTGCAATTGAGAATTGCGCTTCTAAATATTCATAGGCTTGGAGTAGGGTAAAATAAGCACCCAATACGACAGTTAGTAGTAATCTTTGATTAGCTTGAGTTTTATTAGCTTCCATTAGTGAATGGTGAGCTCAGGTTACTGTAATACCTGATGATAGTAAGATGATAGTATTTAGAAGGGGGATATTCATTGGATTAAATGGTTGGATCCCCGCAGGTGGTCAGGTTATTCCTACTTCTACGTTGGCTGCTAAACTTCTATTAAAAAATGCTCAAAAGAATGATATGAAAAATAACACTTCTGATGTGATGAATAAAATTATACCTCATCGTAATCCTTTTGAAACGTTTTTAGTGTGTAGTCCTTGGAATGTTCCTTCTCGGGTTACATCTCGTCATCATTGTAATATCGTTAATAGTATAATAATTATTCCAAGTATTATTAGATTTGTATTTGATGATTGAAATCATTTGGCTAGGCCGGTAGTTATAGTTATACCTCCGATTGCCCCTGTTAAAGGTCATGGGCTATAGTCCACTAAGTGGAATGGGTGGTTAGAATGGTTTGTTAACATTAGTTTACTTCACTAGAGTAGAGAGTTGCGAGTACAGAAAATACGTAACCTTGAATGATGGCTACTGCTGATTCTAGAATTAATAATATTATTTGTACTGTGAGTATTCCTATGAGTAGTATTTCATTTAACTTGTTTCCTGTATTTCCTATTAGAGTTAATAGTAAATGTCCGGCGATTATATTTGCTGCTAGTCGAATGGCTAGGGTTCCTGGTCGAATTATTCTTCTAATTGTTTCAATACATACTATAAATGGCATAAGTAGGGGAGGGGTCCCTATAGGTACTAGGTGTTCAAATATGTGGTTTGTTTTTTTTGTTCACCCAAATAAATTAATCCCTATTCATATTGGTAATGCTAATGACAAAGTTATTGCCATATGACTTGTTCTTGTAAAGACATATGGAAATAGTCCTATAAAATTGTTTATTGCAATTATTATGAATATTGCAATAAAGATAATTTCTCTTCCTTTATTTTTTCTTATAATAATATTAAATTCCTTGTAAAGTTTGATGGATAAGGTTTGCATTATAATATTTGTTCGTGATTTTCTCATTCAGAATGTTATGGGTATAATTATTATGAATATAAATATTCTTATTCAGTTTATAGATAAAGATGTTCTTGTTGAGGGATCAAATCTTGAGAATAAGTTGGTTATCATTGTCATTTTTTTAATATTATTTTATTGGATTTTTTTGTTATTAGGTTTTTATGTATTTTTGTATTTATATTGAAAATAATGATTTTCGTTATTAATAATGTTAATGAAGTTATTATTATAATTGTTAATCATCAGAGATTTCTTATTTGAGGCATTTTTCATTAGAAGTATATTTTACTATATTTTGGTTTAAGAGACCATTGCTTAATTTTTCAGCCATCTAATGTCAAGAAGGACCCTAAGGTTACTTTAAATTGACATTTTAATATTATATTTTAACTATCTTCTTAATTAGATATTTTTAATCATTTGATGAATGATTTTATATTAATTGACTCAATGGCAATTGGTATGAATCTATGGTTAATACCGCAGATCTCTGAGCATTGTCCAAACAGTAGACCCGGACGTTTAATTATAAATATTCCTTGATTGAGTCGTCCAGGTGTTGCATCAATTTTAACCCCCAGTGCGGGGATTGTTCAGGAATGAAGTACATCTGATGCTGATGTTAGGATTCGAATGTTAGTGTTGATTGGTAGTACTGTGCGGTTGTCTACATCTAATAATCGAAATTGTTCTTTATTTATTTTATCTTCTGGTAGCATAAATGAATCAAATTCTATTTTTTTGAAATCCGAGTATTCATATGATCAATATCATTGTCGTCCGATTGTCTTAATGGTTAGATTTATTTCCGCATAATCATCAATTATATATAGTAAGTGAAGAGAAGGCATGGCAATAAAAATTAATACAATTGCTGGTATAATTGTTCAAATTGTTTCAATTGTGTGTCCTCTTGTAAGATGTCGAAAAGATTTTTTATTAATAATTAATTGAATCATTATAAATCTTACTAGCAGAGTAATTAATATAATAATAGATATGGTATGGTCATGAAAAAATGATAATTGTTCTATTAGCGGTGAGGATGAGTCTTGTAAAGCAAGATTGTTTCACGTTGCCATGTTCTAATAAAAGTAATTCTTTATATTTGAAGCTTAAATTCAATGCATTATTTCTGCCATATTAGAATGTATTTATAGTTGGTAATTCTGAGAATCTATGTTCAGCTGGTGGTAGGTTTTGCAACCATTCAATTGATGAATTATTATTAGTTCTAAAAATAATAGTTCGTTTGTAGATTATTCTTTCTCATATGATTAGAATAAATATTAATACACTAATTATTGAAATTGTAGACCCGGCTCTTGAGATGACGTTTCAGGATATATAGCAATCGGGATAATCTGAGTATCGTCGGGGTATTCCTGCTAGTCCCAAAAAGTGTTGGGGGAAAAATGTTAAGTTTACCCCTAAAAATATAGTGAAGAACTGGATTTTTAATATTTTTTGATTTATTGCTAGCCCTGTGATTAATGGATATCATTGGATAATCCCCCCCATAATTGCAAACACTGCTCCTATAGATAATACGTAATGGAAGTGTGCGACTACATAATATGTATCGTGCAGAATAATATCAATTGATGAGTTTGCTAAAATTAATCCTGTTAGGCCACCCATTGTGAATAAGAAGATGAACCCTATTGCTCAACATAATTGAGGGGTTAATTTAAATTTGGTTCCGTGGAGGGTTGCTAATCATCTAAATACTTTAATACCTGTCGGTACAGCAATGATTATGGTTGCTGAGGTGAAGTAGGCCCGTGTGTCAACGTCTATTCCTACTGTAAATATGTGGTGTGCTCATACGATAAATCCTATTAAGCCAATTGATAGCATTGCATAGATTATCCCTAATGTACCAAATGATTCGTTTTTACCTCTTTCTTGGTTAATGATATGGGAAATTATACCGAATCCCGGTAAAATAAGAATGTAAACTTCGGGATGACCAAAAAATCAAAATAGGTGTTGATATAGGATGGGGTCCCCCCCTCCTGCAGGATCAAAGAATGAGGTGTTTAGGTTACGATCAGTTAGTAATATGGTAATTGCCCCCGCAAGTACTGGGAGTGATAGTAGTAGTAAAATGGCGGTAATTATTACAGATCACACAAATAATGGTAATTGGTCTATTGTTATGTCAGGTGATTTTATATTAATAGTAGTGGTGATGAAATTAATTGCCCCTAAGATTGAGCTGGCACCTGCTAGGTGTAGAGAGAAAATAGCCAGGTCAACAGCTGGGCCTCTATGGGCTAGAGGCCCAGCTAGTGGGGGATAAACCGTTCACCCTGTCCCTACCCCCATATCTACAATGCTTCTAGAGATTAATAATGTTAATGAAGGCGGTAAAAGTCAAAATCTTATATTATTTATTCGTGGGAATGCTATGTCAGGTGCCCCAATTATTAGCGGCAATAGTCAGTTACCGAACCCCCCAATTATAATGGGTATTACTATAAAGAAGATTATAATGAATGCGTGTGAAGTAACGATTACATTATATATTTGATCATCATTGATTAAATGTCCCGGAGTGCTTAGTTCTATTCGAATTAACATTCTTAGTGCGGTGCCCGTTAATCCTGCTCATGCCCCGAAAATGAAATATAAAGTTCCAATGTCTTTATGGTTAGTTGAATATAATCATTTTGTGATTAGGTGGTCGATAAATGTCGGTTGATTGTAAATCATCTTATAGAATTGTTTAATTCTCTTAATCAGGACCGTATATTCAATTATGATTTTAGATTGCAATTCTAACGGTGTGATTTTTCACTAAGGTCTAAAAGGGCATCCTTTTATAAATAGCTTTGAAGGCTACTAGTTTATTTAACTTAAGGCCTTAATATTTATTGTTATACAAATACGGGTGATAATAGTATTCCTATCATTGAGATTAAATTTAAATATAATGATAATGTTTCTATTTTTTTTATTCTATGTAATTTAGTTCACTTATTTTCTTTAAAATATATTAGTCCAGCTGATATGAATAATTTTATATAGAAGTATAAAGTTACAGTTGATGATATAATTAAAATAAATGTTGTTGTAATTATTAAGTTATTAATTATTTCTTGAATGAGAATTCATTTAGGTAAAAATCCAACAAGGGGCGGTATTCCCCCCAGTCTTAGTATGGCCATTATTATGTTTAACTTATGAATTTTATTATTGTTATTATATATAAATAGGTCATTAATTAGATTTATGTTATGTGATTTAAACAATCATGCTATTAGAGTAGTTAGAATTGAATACACAATTATATAGTAAACTCATGTTATTATATTAATTTGAATTCTTCTTAATATTCATCTAATATGATTAATTGATGAATAGGAGAGAATTATTCGCAATGAAATTTGATTTAAACCTATAATTGCCCCAATAATGGCTCTTGATAAAATAAAGATTATAATTAGGTTTTGATTTATTTTAATATAAGAGATTGCTGTTATAGGGGCTAATTTTTGTCATGTTATTAGTAAAATACAATTGTCTCATCTTAAGAATTCTATTACTTCTGGAAATCAAAAGTGTAATGGCGCAGCACCTATTTTCATTAAAAGTCTTATTATTATTAATATTTCAAGTATTTCATTATTTTTATTGATTGAGTTTATTATTAAGATAATAAATGATGTTAGTAGTGTAATTGAGGAAATTGATTGAATAATGAAGTATTTAATTCTTCTTAATTTGTCGTTGATATTTTTCTGTTGTGAAATTAGAGGGATAAATCTTAGTAAATTGATTTCTAACCCTATTCATACAGCCAATCATGAGTTAGCCGTTATTGTAATTATAGTTCTTAATATCAGTACAGACATGAATATTATTTTAATAGGTATTTTTTTCATTAAAAAGGGGATATTTTATTTTCCATTAATGGGGTATGAACCCAGTAGCTTGACTTAGCTTACCTTTATTTATTAGTATATTTTAGTGTATGATGCACATAAGTTTTTGATACTTATAGCATTGGTTTAATTCCATTAAATATAATAGTGTGAGTAAATTTTACAAATTGTATCACATCAAGATACCCCTTATTCTTCAGGCTTCACACT